TTACGTAAGGATTATATTGCACCCAATTTTTATGAAATACAAGATGCTCATTGAATAATCAGAAACAAATATTCATTTCTCCAACTCCAGGTATTAAAAGAATATTTGGACGTTTTCTTATAGACCAAACAGAGTAATTGACGTTTCATTCATTAGGTGGGCTAAAAAAAAATTAGAGGGTTCATTGAAATTATCAAATTTTGAAGATACTTTTTTGGATGAGCCGAGCCAATAGGATGAAATTAAAACAGTTCCACATCATGAACTATGTACCGCGCACATCACTTAGAAGGGCTCTCGAAAGTAACATAGGAAGAAATAAAGAAATAGAATATGAAAAATAGAATGAAATAATATTCTATTTGTACTGTATCTAAGATCAATCTTGGCTATTCACGCCCCTCACCTAGACTCTGCTTTTTGGTCTTTCAACTAAACAATTGAAATTTACACTTTCGACTATGTATGAAGTCATAACATTTTTTTTACTGGCGGAGACACGAACAAATAAAAAAGTAAGAAGAAACAAAATGGAATTCGTTTCTTTTGTATACTTTGAAATACAAAAAATACACAATATCCATCGTTTCTTTTACCCGTTTTAGATACATAAAACTTCATTAGTAAGGGGCTCCGACACTTAGATGGATAAGTATGTATCATGATCTATAACTAGAACACTGAATATGTATGTCGACCCATATCAATTAATTTGTAAAATAGATACTTATACAAATTACTCATGTGCCAGGAACCAGATTTGAACTGGTGACACGAGGATTTTCAGTCCTCTGCTCTACCAGCTGAGCTATCCCGACCATTCACGACGCATCATCCTCATTTTATTTTAATATAGGACTTGGGTCTATGTCAATTAAAAAAATTAAAAGATATTACAAAGATATTACAAAGTAATATCCAGGCCCTGGTAGAATTTCTTGTATTTTCAAAAAGGAAACTTTGTAAGTTTCAATACAATACAAATAATACAAATAATGATATGGATTGTTAATTATTTAATTTTATTAAATTATTCAAAGATGCTCATTTGTACACGTATGATATATATCACATACAAGGCTTATGATGTGATAATAAAAAAAATTTCCGCTCAGATCGGTTTGTGAAATAGTAGAGTGAGAATGACTAAGAACTATAAACAATTTTGATTCACTAACAAAAGGAAAAGATAAATAATTAGGGAGGCAACCAGTTCTTTTTGGGGATAGAGGGACTTGAACCCTCACGATTTCTAAAATCGACGGATTTTCCTCTTACTATAAATTTCTTTGTTGTCGATATTGACATGTAAAATGGGACTCTATCTTTATTCTTAATCCGATTAAAAAATTCTTCAAAATAAAAAGATTTATCAGACTATGATGGAGTGAATGTTTTGATCAATGAATATTTAATTCTTTTTTTTCTATTATATTCATAGAAATAGATAGAAAAAAATTATAGAACCAGTTGGAGTCGTCATTAATCATTTTTAATCATTTGGCGATAGTATTTCAGTAAGTATACATCCGTAAGTATACATATGTATATAGGTTTATCTTTCATCTTTTCGGAAGTTTCGATGGAAGGATTCCTTTATGAACACAATGCAGCCAACTCCATTTGTTAGAACAGCTTCCATTGAGTCTCTGCACCTATCCTTTATTTATTCTCGCTTTATGAAACCCTTGTTTGTTTTCATAACACGGGATTTGGCTCAGGATTGCCCATTTTTAATTCCAGGGTTTCTCTGAATTTGAAAGGTATCACTTGGTAGGTTTCCATACCAAGGCTCAATCCAATTAAGTCCGTAGCGTCTACCAATTTCGCCATATCCCCCTTTTTTTGTGATGCGATTAGGATCACACACATCATGATGCCGTTTACTCTTTTTGTTCATTTCCATTTATATTATGATTATGCTAAAACCGTTGAATTCATTAGATATCGATTCCTGTATTGAAAAGTGGTTTCTCCGATTTGATTTCGTATCTATCTTCTTTCATTTTTATTGGAGACCGTAGTTGGTCCAACTAGAAATTCAATATAGATATATATCGCATAACATATATCTATTATATATATATATGTATATTATATATATATGTCCCTATTCCTATCATTTTTAGTGTGCAATTTTGAATACTTGAACGGTCGATTCTTTTTTTTTCCTCTTAGGTTTCCCCTTTCCAAATGAAACCCTAGGAATGTTTTATTATGGTCTGGATTGCCCTTTTCTCTTCATATCCTTTTCTTAGGGCGGATCATAAAAAAAATGACAACGACAAAGGGTAATTTAGTATTTCAAATTTCAGTAATAGCCATATCTAATCGAATAGATATAATTAATCAATTAATCATTCCGTTAATTTACAATTATTTATTAATTAAATTTTTTTTTTTTTTTTTCAAATTATATAAATTCTATATTTTCGCATTCAAATATATATATATATATAATAAATATCGAATAAGATTATAACTTAATTAGTAGAATTAC